GAATTCCTTTTATATACAGAAATACCCCTTGGATAACTTATAGAATTTCCATTACTAATCCTTTGTGTATTTTCGTCTTCCTAACCATCCACTCATTTTTGTTCAACCTACCGTTATGTTAATACACCTATGACAATAGATAATAAAAACCCATACAGTTGATCTTTTAAACCCGCTTCAAGCCATGATGACTCAGTAACCAATCTTGGGGTAAACAGTCTCTACTGCTTATGTTTACTTATAATTCTTGTACATAGGAAATGAGACTCAACTTTATTTACTGCAAATTTTGAAGCCGTTTTCTTTCACCCATATAACTATCTGCTTTAGGTCATCAACTCGAATGATGAATAAAAAAAAATGAAAAATGTATATTTAACTTTCTTCTTAAGAAAAGAGAAAAGAAAGAAAAAATAAGGGAAATTTTGTCTTTCACCGAATCGCACGTAGAGATATTGATAATACACATAGAGCTAATGGTATTTCATAACTAATTGATTGAGCAGCAGCCCTTAGACCACCTAAAAAGGAATATTTATTATTTGATCCATAGCCCGACATAAGAAGTCCAACAGGAACAATACTTGAAATGGCGATCCATAAAAAAACACCAATAGTAAGATCGGCTAGAACAAGGCGATAGCCAAAAGGAATTACTGAATAACTTAGGAAAATTGATATGACTGCAATGGATGGTCCGATACTGAATAAAAGAGCATCTCCTCTAGATGGAAGAAGGTTCTCTTTGAAAAGCAGTTTTGTACCATCTGCTAGAGCTTGAAGAATTCCTAAGGGCCCGGCGTATTCAGGTCCAATACGTTGTTGTATCCCTGCAGATATTTCTCTTTCTAACCAAACAATCACGAGTACACCTATTGTGATTCCTAATACAAGAGTAAAAATAGGGACAAGCATCCATATGATCCCATAGACCTCTTTTAAGGATTCCAATCTGAAAAAAGAATTAATAGCTTGTAGTTCGGTTGTATCAATTATCATTTTAACGATCAACTTCTCCCATAATAATATCTATGCTACCCAGTATCGTCATAATATCAGCCAATTTCATTCTTTTAACTAATTGAGGAAGAATTTGCAAATTGATAAAACCCGGTGGACGAATTTTCCATCTCCAAGGAAAAACACTCTGATCTCCTATCAGAAAAATTCCTAATTCTCCTTTTGGGGCTTCGACTCTCACATAAAGTTCTTGTTTCGACAATTCAAAAGTCGGAGAAGGTTTTTTACTAATAAATCGATATTCAAAATCATTCCATTCGGGATCTTTTACTTTATCAAAACGTCGGATTTCTAAATTCTCATAGGGTCCCCCTGGAATTCCTTCCAGAGCCTGTTGTATAATTTTTATGGATTCTGTCATTTCGCTGATTCGTACTAAATAACGAGCTAATGAATCCCCTTCTTTTTGCCATTGAACTTCCCAATCAAATTCGTCGTAACACTCATAATGATCAACTTTACGAAGATCCCATTGTATTCCGGAAGCTCGTAGCATTGGTCCTGATAAACCCCAATTTAGTGCTTCTTCTCCGCCAATAAAGCCTACGCCCTCAACTCGTTCTAAAAAAATAGGATTGCGTGTAATAAGCTTTTGATATTCAGTAACCCCTGTTAAAAAATAATCACAAAAATCTAAACATTTATCTATCCAGCCATGAGGTAGATCGGCAGCTACTCCTCCAATACGAAAAAAATTATGCATCATTCGCATACCGGTAGCAGCTTCGAATAGATCATATATTAATTCTCTTTCTCGAAAAATATAGAAGAAAGGGGTCTGTGCGCCAATATCTGCCATAAAGGGACCAAGCCATAACAAATGGGAAGCTATACGACTCAATTCCAACATAATGACTCGGATATAGCTAGCTCTTTTAGGTACTTGAATATTGCCTAATTGTTCAGGTCCATTTACGGTTATTGCTTCTGTGAACATAGTAGCTAAATAATCCCAACGTGTTACATAGGGCAAATATTGTATAATTGTTCGATTTTCCGCAATTTTCTCCATCCCTCTGTGTAAATAACCCAATATTGGTTCACAGTCAATAACATCTTCACCATCTAAAGTAACGATGAGTCGAAGAACACCATGCATTGATGGGTGGTGAGGACCCATATTGACTATCATGAGGTCTTTTCTTGTAGCTGGTACAGTCATAAGTTTTTTACCGATTCATTCTTCCATGAATTGTTGAAAGTTAAAAGAAGTTGATCAAAATTTAAACGAATAAAATAAAGACTTAAAATGACATGACTCTTCCAATTAACGAGCTTTTGTCTCTCGAATACTCAACTGACCAATTAATTCTTTATAACGTACTCTATTTTTTTTTGCCAAATAAGCCAACAGACGTTGACGTTTTCCCAAAATTTTTCGCAAACCTCTCTGAGATAAATAGTCTTTTTTGTGCGATTCCAAATGGGAAGTCAGTCTCCGTATTTTATTGGTAAAACGGAATACTTGAAATTCAACAGACCCCCTGTTTTCTTCTTCAGAAATAACCGAAATGGGTGTATTTTTTACCATAAAATATTTCCCCCCTTCCTCCTTTTAGACAAATATGGATTTTACTGATGAGTAATAATAATGATATTCATTTTAATGTGGTATATATAATAATTTGAATTTTTTTATGGACTCCCAATTTTATCAATTCACATTAATCAATCCAGTTTTGAATTAACTTTGATTCAGATAGGAATCCAAAAAGGTGATCCATTTTTCCATTCCGAAAAGGACATAATTTAGACCGAAAATGAATAAGATTCTGTTAATTGATTTCTAGGTCTAATTGATACGTTATTGGTTTTACTATCCATATTAGAATGAGATGCAAGACAGGTCATGTGTGAATCCTGTTTGCTTTCATAACCCTATAGAATAGAGCATATATACGAAAAATGTATTATCAACCACCTTTCAACCGTGGATACATATGTATCCTTAACATACTGAAACGACTGCCATTATTGGTATCAAACCAATAGCGATTCATACAAGCTAAATCTTCTAATCGATAATTAGGCCAAAGAAAAAACTTTAATTTAATTAATTCATTTTTATCTTTATCAAGATCTTTCTTTTTGTCCAAAAATTGACTACAGTTGTTCTTGGTGCAAAATGCTGAATTTCTATCAACATCATTCCTATTTTTTGAATTGAAACAAATTAGAATTCTCAACTCTCTACGGCGTCTAGGCGATAAAATATTTTCAGGGACAAGCAAATCAAAATAATTCTTATCAACATATGTTTGTTCTCGGTCTCTTTGATTAGTTTGGTGCTTACTTTTATGAACCAACGAAATACCTAAGGTTTGATACATAATAAATTGTCCATCATTTTTTACAGACAGACGGGTGGGTTCGATAACTAATACTCCCCTTTTGATCAATTCTGCAAGACTTAAATTTTTCTGAATCAGCATTATATCCAAACTTATTTCTCTTCTTTGAATCGAGGATATAGTAATTTTTCTTGGATTTATTAGTCTAAGCAGGAGACAATATATTTTGACATTATTGATCATTCTTTGATTTAAAACATCACTCCATCTCAATTGAAAAAGTAAATAACGTTTCAGGAAAAAATCTAGTTCTGCTTCCGTCTTGCTTTTGTATTGTTTTTTCTTTTTACCCTCTTTTCTTTTTATCTTTGCTACTCCATAATCCTCTTCACTATCTTTTTCTTGGTTTGTTGAAGAAATGGATCCAAGATTCCCTTGTTTTTGTGCATCTGATTTAAGATCTCCTCGGTCTGCAGCAGGTTCTTTTTCTTTTTGATTTCGATTTTGATTCTTTATTTGTTTATTCGATGGTATAACACATTCCCCTTTTTGTTTTCCATCAATGTTTTTATTTTCACTAATAACATTTTCATTTAGATTTAAATTGAAAAGAAGTACTTTGCTTGGTATAACCCACGGTTTCGTTTTATATAGATTATAAAGGAGTACAAATTCTGGAAAGAACCAAAGTTCCAAATTCGAAATGGGACGATTTAGTATTTCTTCATTCATTCCCATCCAATCCAAAAAACCCTTTTTTGGACTTGGAGAATTTTTTGGGGGATTTTGCGAAAATGTAAGATAAAAAAGGTCCTTTTTATCAATTTTATCAATTATTTGATAATTATTAGTACCAATCTTAGTATTTTGATTACTCTTGGTACCGATCTTGACCCAGGCCTCAATATCGACTTTTTTTCTAAGATAAAAATTGAGAATTTTCCAATTAAAATATTTTCTATCGAGGTTTTTTTCCATATATCTAATATCGTCCTTTCCTAGATAATGACTGATAGGGATACTCTCCAATATTTCAAAAGGGTTGTGTGTATATGTGTTGGAATTATAAAAAAAGTCTTGGTTCTTATTTACTTGTACTTGAAAGGGTGATTCAGAAATAGATAAATCCCCCTTATTTTCATAATTAATAGATTTATATGATAAAAGATCATATCTAGAGTTTTTTTGAAAATTCTCTTTTTGATTCAATAATGAATATACTTCAGAATCTTTTTGTTTTTTGTAATGAATTAATTGATCCTTTTCATATGAATTCCATTTGAAATTTGGATTTTGAGCTATACAATGTTGATTAACTTTATTTCTCCATTTTTCTGATATTAATTTAGACCATCTAATTGGGGATAAATCATATTGATAATGTCCTTTTAACCAATTTTTCCATTGATTCATTCCATAATTTGGAAATTTCTTAAGCCTGAATTCAGAATGAATTATTCCTTGTCTTTCAAAAGAATGCTTTATTTCAGTCTTAAGAAAAAAAGACGTTCGGGGGTAGTGAAAAATCGATCTTAATTTATACAAATTAATAACTTGAGTTTGTGATAATTTGTAAAATACATATGCTTGTGACAAGTAGGATAAGTCACAAAAAATATGTGAATTTGTCTTATTGCTAATAGTATCAATTGATTTTTTTATAGTCGAAATAAAGTAAATTGTATTTTTCTTTTTTTTATTAATTCTTTCTTGATTTGCCTTATTAATGGATTTCTCCATAATTTTTTTTATTGATTCAATAAAAAGTTGTGTATTAGGTTTGAGAATATTAATAATAAATAAAAAAATATCTATGTATATTCTTTCAACGAAAATTTTTATAAAAGAATCTAATTTAGAGACTAATTGGGCATTTCTTCTTTTTACTATTTGCCAAATATTTTTTGGTAATTTTAATCTTTTAATATTATAACTCCTTTTGTTAGGACTAATATATATTCCGGTGATTGGGATTATTTTTTGTTTCTCTTTTATAATTCTTTCTATTTGATTTTTGATTGTGCTTGTTCTATCAATCATATCCTTTTTTTTTTTTTCTGTCAGTGAAAAATTTGTCCAATTCGGAGATTGAATTTGACTAAAGGATTCATGAATTATCTGATTGCTGATTAAAGAATCTTTTTCGTTTTTAGTTTCATTCGATTCATATACTTCTCTTAATCTAAATAATATAATTGGATTTAATTTGGAAAGTTTTTTTATTATTCTTTTTAGAAATAAAAAACTTTCGATAATCCATTTTTTTGTTTCTTTTGAAACTGTTAGAAGTAATTTTGTTTTTCCCCTTAAAACCTTTAGAACTCGAAAATATGCCCTTTTGAATTTTACAATTTTTGTTTCCAGTTCCTTAAAAATGGGCTCAAAAAAGAAAGATTGTTTTCTGGGAGAACCAAAAGGAAGTTCAGTTTCCATTCCCCAAACTGTTAAAAAACAAAAATCATCTTTTTGTTTTTTCTTTTTCATTAAATCTCTATGAGAGGATCGTAGTTTAGATCTGTGCCAAGAGAAAGGAAATAAGATTTTTATCTGAATGCCGTCTGTCAACCAATTTTTCGGAAATTCTGTTTCCGATAATTGAACACCATTATACGTACATTTAATATGCATTTCTCTATTCCATTCCTGTAGATCCTCAGACCATTCAGGAAATTGCAATAATATCATACGTCCAATATTTTTGATTATTATGTATAAGGGCAAACAAATATATTTTCTAATAATCGATTGACTTATTAACATGGAACCTCTTATTACTTGCGCAAATGGAATGGTATCCCAGGCTTCTGCTATCTCTATCCGTGCTTGTTCTTTTCTTTTGTTCTCTTCTTTTTTGTCTTTCTCTGTTTTCTCTTCCTTTTTTCTTTCTTCTTCTGTATACTCCAGAATTTCAAATTCGGTCTCTTTTCCTACCCAATTTCTAAAAAGAAGTTTAATCAGTCCGGATATATCACGAGAAAAACGAGGGGATTTTTTTAGCCTGTCCAAAAAAAGGAGAGAATGTACATTTGCTTGAAACAGTTCCCAAATAACAATTTTACGTCTTTGAGAGCGCATAGAACCTTTAATTATTCCTCTTCGAAAATCCGACTGTTGCGAATAGCGTATCAAAGCCACTTCGTTTGTTTGATCCGGAGGATTAGTATCCTTATTAGTGTTAGGATCGTCATTTTCCCTGTTAGTAGTAAAAATAACTACACGTTTGGCTTTTCTTGAACGAATTTGATGATCAACTGGTACGTTTTCTTGATATTCTCCTGATTGTTGTTCTAAATCGGTAATTAATTTGTATGACCATCGCGGGACTTTTTTGCTGATTTCTTGTATTCCAACAGATTCTTTTTGAATTTTTTGACCATTAGGATGGGTTCGAATGACATTGAATAAAAATTTCAAAAATTTTCTTTTTGTTTCGAAATCTATTTTTTCTTGTTCTTGGTCTGAAAATAAAGAAAGACTTTTCAAATTGAAATTCGATTTTTGTTCTATATTAAATTCACCAGCTAAAAGTAAAAAATTACGAATTTCTGTTAATAATTGTTTTTTATCAAACAGATCCATTTTCTGTTCAAATTCTTGGTAATCAGTATCCGGAAGAAGAATACTATGAATCCGATTTATACCAAGCGTCTCTCTTAAATTTTCTATCGAAGTTTTAGAGGATGAAATTTTTTTTTTGATTCTTCCGCGATACGCACCTTTCAAAAAAGGATCATACATTTTAGGAAAATATTCGTTTTTAGTATCATCATTACAAAATCGAGTTTTTGTTTCGAGTGTGTCCAGAAAAAGCAATTCCTTGTCTAGGGCTTCAATTCGATTTCTAAACTCATTGTTTAAATTATTTCTTTTTTGATTCTTTGTATAAACCCAAGCGTTTTGAAATTCATTAAAGGAATTTTTATTTAGTGTGGACAGAGATATCTTTCTTTTTATCATTTCCCAAAAAGTTGACAAACTCGGCAAGTATGTAAAAGATATTTTTTGTTTTCCATCACTTTCGCCTGTCTCAAAGAAATATTGTGACATTTCTTTTCGTAGAGCCTTTTCAAATCGGTTATTTATTATGTAACGAAATGGGCGATTCCATCGGTTATAATCAAAAAGAGTAGTTACAAGAGGTTTTTCAAAGCGGAAGAGTTCCTTTGTTTCAGTAGCTTTTTTATCTTTT